TTATTGTTCCTATACAGTTCGAACTTTTTATGGGGTATTAGGTATCAAAGTTTGGATATTTGTAAACGAAGAATAATAAGCTTTTACTTATGTTTCAAATTTCACGTTTCGATCAAACAAAAAATTAAAAATTATTCTGTTAAATCAAAACAAAAAATGAGCAATTTTATAAGATTGAATCCAAAAATTCAATTAATCATTTGATATTGATATAATTGCTATGCTTAGTGTGCGACTCGTTGGTTTTTTTTATTTATTTTTAGAGTGGTTAGAATTCAACAAAAAAATAAACCGACTCGTAGTATGAATTAATTAATTACTATAAAACTAATAACCAATTCATCGCTCCGCATTCTCTGGATCTAAAGAACTATTCAAAATCAAAATATAAAATAAAATAGAAAAAAAAAGATATGATATATTGATGATATCATTATAGCAACTGAAATATTGCATAAAAAAGAAAGAAAAAACGAATCTGATTATGAGTTGTAAAGCAATAAGAATATACAGATAAATGAAAGTGTGAAAGAAAGAGAGAAAAAAAAATATCAATGATATAGAATTCAAATATGTAAGGTCTATGAGTCATCTCATAAAAAGTAATGTAATAAAGCATCAATACTAATTAATCCAAAATTAGATGAATATATTCCTAGAACAAACAAATCAAGAGCCCCGAGTCAATAAAAACTGAGAGAGTTGATTCACGAAAAAATAAAATCTTATTAGATTAGAGAGGCTCCTTTGTAGAATTCAGACCTAACCATTAATCGAGAAGCGATGGGAACGACGAAACCTGTGAATACCTACGATTTTATTAAAAACAAATCTTAATGATTCATTAGGTGGGATGGCGGAACGAACCAAGAACCAATCCTTTATTTCTGAGGAGTCATGGGCTAACCCTACATTACATCGGAAATTGATAATGAAAGAGTAAAAATTCGCCCGCGAAAATTCCGATATGATAATAAAAAGAAAAGAAAAATAAAGATTCGTTAGAACCTTATCAAAACAAGATATACAAATTTCCAATAAACTAATAGATTCTATGAAATCTCAAAAAATTCCGCGATGCTATTATATTATTCATTAAACATATGTGTATATTATTTTATTTTTTCCGTTAAATCTTTTTTTTTGAATCGCTTCATTCGCGAGGAGCCGTATGCGGTGAAAATCTCATGTACGGTTCTGTAGTAGAGATGGAATTGAGAAACAACCATCAACTATAACCCCAAAAGAACAAGATTCCGTAAACAACATAGAGGAAGAATGAAAGGAATATCCTATCGAGGTAATTCTATTTGCTTCGGAAGATATGCTCTTCAGGCACTTGAGCCCGCTTGGATCACATCTAGACAAATAGAAGCAGGGCGGAGGGCACTGTCACGAAATGTCCGCCGGGGTGGAAAAATATGGGTACGCATATTTCCGGATAAACCGGTTACAGTAAGACCTACCGAAACGCGTATGGGTTCGGGAAAAGGATCTCCCGAATATTGGGTAGCTGTCGTTAAACCAGGTAGAATACTTTATGAAATGGGCGGAGTCGCAGAAAATATAGCCAGAAAGGCTATTTCAATAGCATCATCCAAAATGCCTATACGAACTCAATTCATTATTTCGAGATAATAATTAGAACCAAAGGAAAGAGGTCTTTAGGATGAAAAACAAAAAAACAATTGCAATTTGCAATTGGAGGTTTCTTTTTTTTTTTTTTGAACACAGAATATTTTCTTTTACTTTAACCTTTGGACTGGAAGAACAGATAAAAAAAATGATATGATTCAACCTCAAACCCAGTTGAATGTAGCCGATAATAGCGGAGCCCGCCAATTGATGTGTATTCGAATCATAGGAACTAGTAATCGACGATATGCTTATATTGGTGACATTGTTGTTGCTGTAATCAAAGAAGCAGTACCAAATATGCCTTTAGAACGATCAGAAGTGATCAGAGCTGTAATTGTACGTACTTGTAAAGGACTCAAACGTAACGACGGTATAATAATACAGTATGATGATAATGCTGCGATTGTCATTGATGAAGAAGGAAATCCAAAAGGAACTCGAATTTTTGGTGCAATCGCCCGGGAATTGAAACAGTTAAATTTCACTAAAATAGTTTCATTAGCACCCGAAGTATTATAAGACGAAGCCATGATATAGATATATATTTTTTTATATTACATGATTATAGATATATATATATTTTATTAGATATATATCTATTTTCTATTTAGTTTAATATTAATTTAATATATTTAATTAATTTAATAATATATTTAATTAATTTAATATATTTAATAATATATTTAATAAATAATAATATATTTAATAAATATTTTTTATAAAATTAGAATAGAATTAATTTTATAAAATTAGAATAGAATTAAGAATTCTATTTCTATAATCTATAAACTATAAAAAAAATAACAAAAAAATAGAAAAAAGAGCATGTTGATTATATCGAAAGTCAGAGCCAAGAATAATTTTCGTTTATCATGGGTAAGGACACCATCGCTGACGTAATAACCTCTATACGAAATGTTGACATGAATAGAAAAGGAACGGTTCGAATACTATCTACTAACATTACCGAAAACATTGTTAAAATACTTTTACGAGAAGGTTTTATTGAAAACGTGAGAAAACTTAGGGAAAACAACAAATATTTTTTAGTTTTAACTCTACGATATAGAAGAAATAGGAAAGGATTATATAAAAATAAAACTCTTTTGAATTTAAAAAGGATCAGTAAACCTGGTCTACGAATCTATTCTAATTATCAACGAATTCCTAGAATTTTCGGAGGAATGGGGATTGTAATTCTTTCCTCTTCCATAGGTATAATAACAGATCGAGAGGCTCGATTAGAAAAAATCGGCGGAGAACTTTTATGTTCTATATGGTAATCTTTATGGTATCCGAATTATATCATATGAGAAACTTCTATACATTTTTGTGAAAAAAAGAAAGAAAACACAGGTTTATAATATCACTCCTTATACATTAGTGAATGCGTGAAGGGAGTTTAACTGGAATATGAATAAAAGAAAAAGTGGATTCATGAGAGTTTAATTACTGAATCACTTCACAACAAGGATATGTTCCAGGTTCCTTTATATAATGAAAATCTCATTCTAGGCTATGTTTCCAAAAGGATTCGACGTACTCTCATTTTATATCTATAAGGTCGGGAAAGTAAGAATGGAAGTATAAGTCATTTAACTAGACAGTTTTTCGACTTCAACATTCTTTTTTGGGGGGGAGGAGATACAATTAGAAGTTACAAATTTAATGAAACCATATTTTCTTCCAATAAATAGATTCGAGATTAAGTTAAAGAATTACAAATATGAAAATAAGGGCCAGCACTCGTAAAATTTGTGAAAAATGTCGATTGATCCGTAGACGGGGTCGAATTAGAGTAATTTGTTCCAATCCAAGACATAAACAAAGACAAGGATAATATTTCCAAAAGAGGGCTTTCTATTCTAAGAAAACGGGTGTAAAAATCAAATAAATTTATATTATAATTTTATTTTCAATTATAAAATTATATAAAAATTATCTATTATATTTATTAATTTATATATATAATTAATTCTAATTAATATAGAATAATTAATATAGAATAGAAGAATAGAAAAAATGAATATAGAAAAATAGAATATTCCTTCTAATCAGAAAAGCAATAAAGTCAAAAAGAATCTCTTTTTAACATTAACATGAAATGAATATGGATGATATACATCAATCGGACTTATATTTTTATTATAAAAAATATCCATACATACATATATATATATCGGACTTATATTATTATATTTCTAAAATCATAAAAAGATAATAAAATATGGCAAAACCTATACAAAAAATTGGTTCACGTAAAAATGGACGTATTGGTTCGCGTAAGCATGCGCGTAAAATACCAAAGGGAGTTATTCATGTTCAAGCTAGTTTCAACAATACCATTGTGACTATTACAGATGTACGGGGTCGGGTGATTTGTTGGTCCTCCGCCGGTGCTTGTGGATTTAGGGGTACACGAAGGGGGACACCATTTGCCGCTCAAACCACAGCAGCAAATGCTATTCGGACAATAGCGGATCAAGGTATGCAACGAGCAGAAGTCATGATAAAAGGTCCCGGTCTCGGAAGAGATGCGGCATTAAGAGCTATTCGTAGAAGTGGTATACTATTAAATTTTATACGAGATGTAACTCCTATGCCACATAATGGATGTAGGTCCCCTAAAAAAAGACGTGTGTAAAACTAAAAATTGAAGAGATTTCAAGAGAAATAAATAATTCATTCAAGAATTTGATCAAAATAAAATTACTATGGTTCGAGAGAAAGTAAGAGTATCTACTCGGACACTACAGTGGAAGTGTGTTGAATCAAGAGTAGACAGTAAGCGTCTTTATTATGGACGCTTTATTCTGTTTCCACTTATGAAAGGCCAAGCCGATACCATAGGCATTGCAATGCGAAGAGTTTTGCTCGGAGAAATAGAAGGAACATGTATCACACGTGCAAAATCTGAGAAAATACCACATGAATATTCTACTATAGAAGGTATTCAAGAATCAGTCCATGAAATTTTAATGAATTTGAAAGAAATTGTATTGAGAAGTAATCTGTATGGAACTCGGGACGCGTCTATTTGTGTCAAGGGTCCTGGATATGTAACTGCTCAAGACATCATTTTACCACCTTCTGTTGAAATCGTTGATAATACACAACATATAGCTAACCTAACAGAACCTATTAATTTTTATATTGGATTACAAATCGAGAGGAATCGCGGATATCGTATAAAAACACTAAATAACTTTCAAGACGGAAGTTATCCTATAGATGCTGTATTCATGCCTGTTCGAAACGCAAATTATAGTATTCATTCTTATGTGAATGAGAATGAAAAACAAGAAATACTTTTTCTCGAAATATGGACAAATGGAAGTTTAACTCCTAAAGAAGCTCTTTAT